ATCAACATCTTAGAAGATTTTACAAAGCCTTTATCCCTTAGTTTTCGACTTTTCGGGAATATCTTAGCTGATGAATTGGTAGTTGTTGTTCTTGTTTCTTTAGTACCTTCAGTCGTTCCTATACCTGTTATGTTCCTTGGATTATTTACAAGTGGTATTCAAGCTCTGATTTTTGCAACTTTAGCCGCGGCGTATATAGGTGAATCCATGGAGGGCCATCATTGAAATAGTCTTTTTTTATCTTAGCCCAAGGAAATGAAATGTATGTGCGGCTCAAGATAATATATATTTCGGGAATATACAATTACGCTATATACAATCTACTATATACAATCTAGAGTAATAGTAAAAAAATTACGATATTAGAGGGTTGTAAAAAAAGGAAAGAGATCTAAAAGATCTTTTTCCTAAAATTCCCCTTTCGTTCATTTAATTTAATCTCATACCCCCCTCAACGAATATTCACTTTATGTTGGTCAGACTATTCAAATTATTCAAATAATAATTTGAATTTAGAATAAGAATTCTCGTAATATATGTTTACGCCGTGTGATTAAATAAAAAAGACGAAACAAAACAATTACAGTTTCAGTCGATTTTATTCAACGATTGACCAAAAGAAAATATTAGTAAATAATAAATGAAATTGCATGAACTTAGATCAATCAAATAATTATATTTCTATGCAATGATTTGCCTAATCAATTTGTCCATTTCGATTGTATCCGAGGGGAATAATGATAAAGAAAAGGGAAGGGAGAAAAGAATTTTCAAAAAAGGGGATTCATAAAAAAATTGGTTGCTTCGAAGAGGGTGGGGTCAAACCGGGTATATGGAATGTAATTGAATGGCTATAAGTCAATTATTGTAGATGATTGATTCTTGAATCCGATTGAATCTAAGATGAATGACTGATTGGTTTCCGTTATGGAAGAAAGGCATGTATATGTGATATATTGACTAGTTATAAAAGATAGATTTCATTTGTCCTATTACTTACTGTGAAAATTTAGATAGGGATTCCAATAGAAGTCCTTCCGTCTCATTATGACTGGGAATTGAATGAATAAACAGATGAAATCAAGAAAAGATGGAAGAATTCAAATAACAGTTCGGAATCAAGAAATGGAAGAACGGAAGTCGTATGGGTTCACAAAGACTCTGTGGATAGAAACTAAAGTGGATAGAAACTAAAAAAGATATATCGAAGTAGTTCTGATGATTCAATAATATTATTTTATTATATTACCTCAACTCGAAGTTCTTAGTTATTTTGACTGGATGAATCCTAGCGATGGAATAATTAAGTGATAATTCATTGGTTGATTGTATCATTAACCATTTCTTTTTTTTTTTTTTTTGGTACGAGGAACTTATCATGAATCCACTGATTTCTGCCGCTTCCGTTATTGCTGCTGGATTGGCCGTAGGGCTTGCTTCTATTGGACCTGGAGTTGGTCAAGGAACTGCTGCCGGCCAAGCCGTAGAGGGTATCGCGAGACAGCCCGAGGCTGAGGGAAAAATACGAGGTACTCTATTGCTTAGTCTAGCTTTTATGGAAGCTTTAACAATTTATGGACTGGTTGTAGCATTAGCACTTTTATTTGCGAATCCTTTTGTTTAATCTTAGAAATATGAAAAATACATATTTTTCATATTTTATTAACTTGGACTTGTCGTTTGCTTTTTCGAATTATATCAAAATTTAACTCCTACAGTTATGTTTATGTATTCGTTGAGAAAATAACCTACGGGAAGGGCTGATTTGCGGGTAAGGAATTAGCATACCGAATCGCTTTCATCCTTCCCGTTCGTAGTCCAAGGAAAACTCTTTTTAGGAAGTGCTGTAACAAAAGGGGTAGTTCATAGTTTCTAACTCGGATATTTTTTGACTCGAGAAGGAAACAAAAAAAAAAAGAAGAAAAAAGAGGTAATAGAAAAAGAACTCTGTTCGGTTTTTTAGTCTATATATAAGAGGAGATCATATGAAAAATGTAACCGATTCTTTCGTTTCTTTGGGCGACTGGCCGTCTGCCGGGAGTTTCGGGTTTAATACCGATATTTTAGCAACAAATCCAATAAATCTAAGTATAGTGATTGGTGTATTGATCTTTTTTGGAAAGGGAGTGTGTGCGAGTTGTTTATTTCAAGAATTGGCTGGATCCAACCAGCTGTACCCTTTTCCGTTCTAACTAGGAAGAAAAAGGTGCATGATCCCGCGAATTACTTCTGAATTAATTAATAAATTATATGTAAGAACCATAGCATTTCGTGATTTATTGGTCAATTTCCTTTGATTCTCTATCAACCAATAATGTGGGAACATTAAGTTAACATGGTTAAACCAAACCGTTTGAAGTCTAGATACAGCATGGTACTCTTTCTACCACTATGTTAATATAGCGATGGTTTCCAAATGAATATTTTATCGATATAGAACACTCATATCGATAAAATGATTTGAACCACTTATTGTAATAAAAATGGGCATTTCATCCCC